CAGATTGCCTATCTTTTCTTTCATCTCGGGCGAAATCCGATCGGGGGGGGCTAATTCAAATCCCTCGGGTAAAATAAGAACAGCCCCCACATTCAAACCCCCCTTTTTACCATTAGCAAGAACTTGTTTTACTTGCATATCATAAGGAATTCGAACAACTGCTTCAAATACAGTATCAGGAAGTACCGCTTGTGGAACCTCAATTTCCACGGGCTTATTAGCTAAATGGCAATTGGCACATACAATACGCCCGGTCGCTTCTCGTGGATTTTCATAACCCTGCTGTGCAAAAATGGGATATGCATTTGAAATGGATGTCCGAGTTATGATATATATCATCAGCGATACGGAAATAGATCGAGTAATCTCTTTCTTTATCCAAGAAAGGGTATTTTTAATTTGCATGGTCCAATCATTGATCCCGAAAATTTCTACAATAAAATTAGGTAGGTCGCTTGTATAGTCCCTATCCACAATTCTGCTATTTACTGAAATAATTTTACTGGAATATAGGAATAGGAGAAATCCTCGTCTCGGTAGAAAGAGTACGTACGTCTTTAAATGTTTTGCTTATGTAACATATTCTAGTTGGATCAGTCATTCATTGAATGATAAATCACTACAAGTGATGGAGATACACGATTTAAATAACGAAAGATCCAATATTTAAAAATTGTATCTAGAATGACTGGAAAAGTGGAAACAAGACCAGATATAATTTGGTCGTTATGAGCAAATCCAAAATCTTTGTAGACATAGCCAATCATAAGTTCCCAACCATGGGGTGAATGGAATCCGATACATAAATCAGTTAATAAAAGAATAGAAAAAGCTTTTATTGTGTCACTTAAGTTATATAGGAATTCTTGAACCCAAGAGTTAAGAATAACAAGTTCTTCATTACCCAGAATAGAATAACCACTGAAAATAATGAAACAGATTATATTTGTCGATAAGTGAAAAATCGTATGGATATGATCCTCATTGTGCATCTTGATCAATTGGATCGTTTCTTTGTGGATCCCGATACGAAGCATTTGTAGATCTCTTTCCGGGTCTTCTTTTATCATTTCTTCCAAGAGTAAGAGTTCTTCTAATTCTATGAATTTTTCTAGAATACTCTTTTCTTGAATATCAGTCAAAAAAGTTTCAGATTGCCTAGTATTCCACCAATTAGTAACCCAAGATTCAAGACTTTTATTAAATGAGAGAGAGATCCACCAGGGTAAAAATACTATAGATGTAAGATATAGAAGAGGAAGAAATGATTTCTTTTTTGCCATTTTATCATCTGTGAATTGGAATTGTTAATGAACCCACCTCATTCCCTCTTTCGTCGAATTTATGTGATCTAATATTTGATTTTCTATCAACCATAAGTTCTATTACAAGGCAGCTAACCTATGAATCTATTCCCTATTTTTTATTTGTTTTTTATTTGTGATTCAGCGGTTAGTCCTTGAATCTAGAAAGAATACAGAAATAGAATAAGAGCCCACTTCGAATTCGAATGAAGAAATAATTAAAAAAATCTTGTTTCCAGATACCTCCATTGATCAAATTCGAAGCCCTTTCGAAAAATTCCTGAAAGAACCACTTCAATGAATATTATTCGGATTTCGAACCAAAGGAACTCCCCTTCTATCAAAATAGAAAATATTTCGAAAAAAAATCCCCCAGCTACCCCCACAGTAAAAATAGAGACAGATTTCTATTTATGAAGAATATTGTGATGTCATGATCAAAAATGAGTGGAAAAACAAGACAAAAAAGTTTCGTTTTATGGCCGTTCCGTATACGTCTACTTTGGCTCGAATGAACGTTTTGAAAAAACTTGCAGCTATGCTATAGAAAGAAAAGAGAATTCTTGAATTTTTTCCCTGCCACTGAGAAAGAATTTTTTCTTCAGTTCCAGTTCATTTCAAAAGACTTCAATAGGTACGCGCAAGAAATAGGCCAATTCGGCAGCTTTTTGCTCAATTTCTCGCGGAGTAAAATTCTCATCACTACGCGTCAAGGGAATGGCCCCCTGTCCTTTGATTTCCATATAAAGGATACGACGAGCATAAATCCCCTCTTTAACTTCTATTCTGATGGACTGAATATCTTTCATATGGAATCGTAGGAAGATACGACGATTTATTCCAGGAAATCCCCAACGAAAAATACACACTATTCCTTCTTTTCTATCGAATCGATCATAGCCACTACCCACATTCCACGAAATTGTGCACCACAAATAGGAACTAATAAAGAGACCCGCGATCCCGTAGAAAGACATCACCATCCCCTGTGGGAAAAAATTGATTTGCTGAGACGGAACTAAAGATATCAAATTCTTACCGAGATAACTGGAAGTTCCAACCAATACGAATCCTAATGAACCTAAAAAAAGGATAAAGGCCCAGCAGAAATTACTTGTTTTTCGAGACCCCACTATAGGTTCTATCCATATATGTTCTGATCGCCAACTCATACTAGATCCAGTTGCATTTTATTAGAATTGAGAAAATAGTCCAAATGGATTTTACTTTCCTTTTTTGATTTCCGAAGTAACTCTCATCAACTAGCGCCATTCTGATGTAACTCTTTAAGAGTAATTGATCGAATTGGTTAGGGCTAAAATAATAACATTCACTTTATATGATCTCCCATAGATATCTACACCCATATAGATACATTGACTTTACATTTCAGATATCCGCCTCGATTCCGATCTATTTGAATATAGCCATAACTCATTTACCCATATCATAGATTTACACATACACAATAGCTCCCTCATTTATGTTTGGAGGAAGCCATATGTTACACCATATTCTATTAAATAGATATGCGTGTTATCTATATCTAAGTCTTAAAAATAGATGAGATTGGGACCCATCGGATCTAAACAATCTTGTTTTTTTGAACATAAAGAAATAAAGAAGCCATTGCAATTGCCGGAAATACTAGGCCCACTAAAGGCACAAAAATAGAGGGTAAGTTGGAAGTTGTCATAGAATGGGTACCTCGATGTAATATTTGTACCTGTTATAAAGATATCCTATAATAATAATAATTCGTATATAATTATACTAAGTATATCTAAGTGAGTATATATATAATAAAGAAATGCAAGGAATGTCTAATTAAAAAATGTATAATTAAATAAATAATACTTATGAATCTTTCTACATGATATAGAAAAATATATGTATGATAAAATCCATTCTTGTCTTATCATTTGAATTCCAATTTGTATTTCATTTTTATTTAATTAGAAATTCCCGAAAGATTCATTAGAATTCGATCCAACAAGAGGGATTCTTAGCCAAAATAGAGATTTCTCGGGAGAAAAGATACGATACTCTATAGCTATATTTTCTATATTTGAATTATATATACATACACAGCAAAAAGGAAAAAGAAAACTCGGTTTATTTGCCTAATTTGAATTTCGCATAAGGCAGAATTTGCTTTTTTTTATCTTGTTGATAGAAGTTTCCTGATTACTAATCAATAATATCGGTAAAAAAAGAAAAAGAATTGTCCACATGATTCTTTACTTTATTTTATACAATTTGGAATTAAATCTTATGTCACCAAACAAAAAATACATTCTTCGGATTTTGACTTTGATTCCGATAAACTAACTATTTGTTCACTACAAATAAAATAATTGAACTTAAGGCTCTACTTACTACTTAATGGAATTTGAATTCAAAGGAAAAAAAGTGTGAAGCTTCAATAACTCACTCAAAACGCCCTTTAAAGGATTACGTGGTACGATTGGATCGAATAAGCCCTTATGGAATAAATATTCAGCCGCTTGTGAACCTTCAGGTACTGTCTTATTCAATGTTTGTTCAATTACTCTTTTACCTGCGAATGCAATGTAGGCATTAGGTTCGGCAATAATGATATCCCCCAACATCCCAAAACTAGCCGTCACCCCACCAGTAGTAGGAGATGTAAGGATAGATACATAGAATAACTTTTTATTTGATTGATAATCATATAAAGCAGCAGATATTTTAGCCATTTGCATCAAGCTCAAACTTCCTTCTTGCATACGTGCTCCTCCGGAAGCACACACTAGAATAAGAGGTAAAAATTTATTGGTAGCATACTCGATCAAACGGGTGATTTTCTCGCCTACTACGGATCCCATACTACCCCCCATAAACTGAAAATCCATAACTCCAATTGCTATGGGAATACCGTTTAGTCGACCTGTGCCTGTTTGAACAGCTTCGGTTAATCCTGTGTTTCTTTGATAAGAATCAATACGATCTTTATAAGGCTCTTCTTCCGAATGAAATTCAATAGGATCCAGAGAAACCATGTCTTCATCCATAGGATCCCAAGTACCTGGATCAATCGAAAGTTCGATTCGATCTGAACTACTCATTTTCAAATGATATCCACATTGTTCACAAATATTCATTTTTGACTTAAAAAATTTCTTATAATTTAATCCATAACAATTTTCGCATTGAACCCACAAATGCCTATATTTTTGAGTCAAATCGAAATTAGTAGAATTTTCTCTTATATTGAAATCAATAGTATTCCTGACAGTTCTTATATTGGAGCTCCCCTTTTCATTACTATTTCCACTTTCACCACAAATGTAATTATAAATGTAACTGTCACTGTAATTGTGACTACCACTTAAAATGGAACTCTCAATACAGATTTGAGAACGAAGATAAGAGTCAATGCAACTATTAATGTGATTATTCCAACTATATTTAGCATCATACATGTAACGATCATAGTGGGAATCGTTATTCTTAGATCCATTCGTAAGATAGCTATAATTACGATAACTAAAAAAAGAACTTTCTAGTTCACTCAGTAAAGAAGGATCATTGTCAATCTCAAAAATTTTATTTTGAATATCAAAATATATGGAATAAATATCCCTATTACTATCTCTAACTAAAAAGGTGTCATCAGAGATCAAATTCCGAATGTCCCTGACACCTACTAAAGGATCACCATTACTGTAACTA